CAAACGCGCTACCAAGCTGCGCTACATCCCTTTCAATTGGTCGGCTGTGTCATTGTAGAGAATTCCTGTCTTGTTTTCCAAATCCTTATTTTTTATCCTTAGCCATATCCATTGATATACAAGTTATCTTGCCATTTCTTTTTTTGGTCTCATATAACAACCATCTAATAATAGAAGGCTTATATATCTAATATATATATATATATTATTAGTGATTAGTTATTCGAAGACTTATATATTATTATATCTAATATATATATTATTAGTGATTAGTTATTCGAAGACTTATATATTATTATAATTATTATATATAATATATATTAGATGAATCGTAAAAAAGAACTCAAAATGAATGTTTTGGGGGAATACTCGTTTGGAAAGGGCTGTTTTTTCGTTTAGGCGACACCATTATCTAACGAATCCGTGTACATTTCAATTGGAATTAGGAATTCCGTGTACAAACCCAAGTGGTTCTTTCTTATCGTAACTGCTTCCATATACATCCGAGCCCCTATGGATTACAATTATACATTACAATAAAGAAGGAGGATTTTCAATGCGAGATCTAAAAACATATCTTTCCGTCGCACCGGTACTAAGTGCTCTCTGGTTCGGGGCTTTAGCGGGTCTATTGATAGAGATCAATCGTTTCTTCCCGGATGCCTTGACATTCCCCTTTTTTTCCTAGTTATTAACTATTGACGTGGGAGGTGGTGAAGAAGATTAGAGATAGAATCAAAAGATCTTTTACTAAACCCTCCCCCTCTTTTCTTGTATCTAAAATAGAATTCGATCCGATTAAGTACAATAAAGTAAAGGAGGAAAGAGAAATAAAAACGTAGATTCAACCCCGGCAAAATTTGGTTTACGCATCCAATTCAATTGATAAAAAATATCGTGAGAGCGCAAATTTGTCTAAAACAAGAATATCATACAAGATGTCTAAAACAAGAATATCATACAAGATATTGACAAGAATATCATACAAGATATTGACAAGAATATCATACAAGATATTGAAATGAAATAAGACTATCTTCGAATAGAATTCTATTGTAAATAGAACTAAATGAAAGAGAGTTAGAAATCGTTATTTTACTTTTTTCTATGTATATTAATTTAGATTCTTTTTATTTATTTAATTGAATATTACTTACTATATTTTGTTGTGATTGCAACGAAATCTTTGCAAATTTCTAGTTAGAGCAACTTCTATTTCTTTTTTTCCTTCCTTTTTTTTTACCTTTAGATCGGAAAAAAGAGGGGTTGGTTAAATCAAAAACTCAAAGGGGGTTTATGTTATGGCCAGGGGTAAAGATGCCCGTGTAACGGTTATCTTGGAATGTACCAATTGTGTTCGAGGGGGTGTTACTAAGGAATCAACGGGTATTTCCAGATATATTACTGAAAAGAATCGACACAATACGCCTGGTCAATTGGAATTGAAAAAATTCTGTCCCTATTGTTACAAACAGACAATTCACGGGGAGATAAAGAAATAGATCGAATCAAGAGTCAAGTGTCTGTCTTTTTTTTACAAGGAACATGAAAAGGGACACACCGTATTCTTAATTGTTATAGGGAACAGGATTTCTAGAATCTATGATATGGCTTAAATCTCTAATAACTTTTCTAGAATAGAAAAAAGAAAAAACGAAACCCTTTCCTTTTGTCATTCTCATTTTTTTTGGATCAGATTCAACTAGTATTTTCAGGATAAGGACTAAACAAACCATGGATAAATCCAAGCGACTCTTTCTTAAATCTAAGCGATCTTTTCGTAGGCGTTTGCCCCCGATCCAATCGGGGGATCGAATTGATTATAGAAACATCAGTTTAATTAGTCGATTTATTAGTCAACAAGGAAAAATTTTATCGAGACGGGTAAATAGATTGACTTTAAAACAACAAAGATTAATTACTATTGCTATAAAACAAGCTCGTATTTTATCTTTATTACCTTTTCGTCCGAAGGCGCAACGGTTTAAAAAGGCGCAACGGTTTAAAAGAAGCCAGTCGACGGTTTAAAAGAAGCCAGTCGACCGCCCGAACTGTTGGTCTTAGAACCAGAAATAAATAAAAAAAAAAAGCTTACTCCTCGATTGAATTAGTTGAGAGTTTGTTTGAAAAATTCGAGAATCCAATCTTGCTTAGATTGTTGTATTGTAAGAAAAAACAAGAATGTGGGAACAAGAAATCTTTTTTTATTGGATATTGGACGTCTTTACTGATTTTATTTTGAGCGGCTTTATCATATTCTCTTTTTTATCATATTCTCCTTATCCTATTAATTTCTACTCTACCTTCCCGGAGTTCATTCTCCAGCGCACTAGATTTCCAATATTGTAGCGGATTCTTGCCAATCTACTTCTTTTAGGATCTGATTGGAAATCATATAAAGACAATTCCTATTTAATATAGCTAGTTGGGCAAGCATTTTACGATTAAGAAACAACTGCCTCTTGTACAGATTGTGTATTAATTTACTATAAATAGAGGATCTCCCATTCTCGCGAATTGCTGCATTTATTCGAGTGATCCACAAACGACGAAAATCTCTCTTTTGTCTAGTTCTATCTCGATGAGACGAAAACCAAGCTCTTATTCTCTGTTGAATGATTGCTCGAGTCAGGTTTCCACGAGCCCCCCGCCAGCTTGATGCAAAGAAACGCGTTTTTGTTCTACGTCTACGAGCTATATATCCCCGTCTAATTCTGGTCATTGAATAAATGAAACTTTAATGAATAACTAATCAATTTCTTTTCTTTCAGTTATTCTTTTCCTCTTTCCTAGTTTCTTAATACCAAAACGGATTCTTCCAACGTATAAAACAAAAATTCCAACGGCTTTGGCTACTATAACCTTCCCGACCACGATTTTTCTTTTTTTTTTTTTATCGGCATTTCACCTCGAAATAAGAAATTGTATTGATACTCGGTATTAAAAAACATAAAAGATAAAAAAATACTCAATAGAAATGAATAAAGAAATGGTGGGTTCCTTCGTTTCTATGGTTACGTCTTAAACGGTGAGGTCCTCTCTATACACCGGAGCCCCTTACTTCATTTAATCAATGCCATTGGGAACGTGTACAGTTCACATTCTCTGGCTCTACCCATGAATTATCTAGTCATAGGTCTTTCACAACGAGACCTACCTATACAGTAACGATATTGAATTATGAAGATTAGCTGAGTCGCTGACCCTTTTAGTCCGTTTTTTCCAATTTTTCCAAAGTAGAGGCATGAGATTTCTGCTTTGAAAATGGCATTTCCCCCGCTTAATGGATAACCATTTGTTACCAATGGGGAATTTTTTCATCTTCAATTCAAAATTGAAATGATTGGATTTGCACCAATGGAAACCATAAATTCCAACACGCTAGAATATATCTTTTTTTTATGTCTTTTTTAGTGAACGGCCCTTGCTTCCATTTTATCCCATTCACAGGTACTGACATTGAGACTTGAAAATGAGTTTCCTTTATTTTGTCCGAGCGAGGATCTGAACGAGTCGCACATACACCCTAGTACATGTTCCTCGGCGCTGAGGACATCCCCGCAGGGCGGGCGATTTCGTGACATTTCTGATTGGCTGTCTTGTGTTTCTAATAAGTTGTTTAATAGTTGGCATCTTGAATCGTATCCATAATGAGTGGGTGGGTTTAGATCAATCCAAACCCGGTCTGCTTAGGAACAATTAGGAACAACCGTCGACATTATGAAACTCCGCGGTTGTGATTAGGAGAAGGTAAGGGACGTGCAATCAAAACATCTCGTAAAAAAGAATTTCAAATGGATGTTTTGGGAGAATGCTCGTTTGGAAAGGGCTGTTTTTTCGTTTAGGCGACACCATTATCTAACGAATCCGTGTACATTTCAATTGGAATTAGGAATTCCGTGTACAAACCCAAGTGGTTCTTTCTTATCGTAACTGCTTCCATATACATCCGAGCCCCTATGGATTACAATTTATACATTACAATAAAGATATACACTACAATAAAGAAGGAGCAAGTGTTTCTTCCCAGATGCGTTGACATCGCCTTTTTTTCCTTTTTTTTTTCGTAGTCATTTTAAAGGGAAAACGAAAGGCAAACTTATCGCAATTTTGGGGGTCTGGTTTCATCCGGTGCGTCGGGGTCGAGCGAATTGTCCTGACTAGCACTTTCATCCGGTGCGTCGGGGTCGAGAGAATTGTCCTGACTAGCACTTTCCTCCCGTAGACGAGCAAGAAGATTTTGAATCCCTATATCATCAACAATTCCATAATATTTGGCTTCGGTTGCTGTCATAAAATAATTTCTTTCCAAATGGTCGTTTAGAACCTCCCGGGGTAGCCTTGTTCTTTCTAGATAAACCCTTATGACCATGTTGCGAATGTCTTCTACTTCCCCTGAGTCCAGTTGTACCTCTAGCGTTTTGTCTTTGTGAGTATAATCGGACTCGGGCTGATGTATCATTACCCTAGCGTTAGGGCCCATTAGGCGTTTGGACGTTTCTCCGCCGACCAGTAGAAAGGATGCCATTGAGGCGAGTACCCCCAGGCCTAGTGTATACACAGGAGGTGTTACGTATTGCATAGTATCATAAATGAGTAATCCGGCTACTGCCATCCCGCCGGGAGAGTTTATAAAGAAATAAAGATTTTGAGTCGCATCCTGTATGGTGAGAAATATCATCAGCCCAGCAATGTGATTCGCGACCTCGAAGTGAATTGCGTCGCCTAAAAAGATGGATCTGGTTCGATAAAGTACGTTATACAGGTCAACCCAAGTCGCGTCGTCGTCTTCCTCTTCATCTTCTTCGTCTCCGTCAAGCAGGAAAGGGATTTTAGGCATACCAATCGGCATAAAAATAAAAAGCGAGCAAGAAAACCAAACCGCGACCCTAAAAGAAGTTAAAGAAGTTAGAGTAAATGTTTTGTTATCGGCCTTAGGCGGGTCGGGCTCTCTCATGTGTAATCGACCCGCGGCCGGCTTGGTGTGGAAGCGTCAGAATGCCTTGATTGTTTTAATCATAGTGTCTTTTATTTTTATGGAAAAATTATTACGATAGGTCTTTTGAATGATTAACAACTAAACTATATGTATTCGTTCATAGAAAATGGGATCCACCCCCATTGCGTATTGGTACTTATCGGATATAGAATAGATCTGCTTCTCATTGTTCCTACGAACCGAATTGTTACGTTTTTACTAAAAAAACAAGAATATAACAACTATTAATCCTTTCTCCGAGAGAATCCACCGAAAAGGGGAGGTCCAGAGCATCGTTTTTCCAATGCAATAAAGTTACATAGTGTCTATTTTTCGTTGATAAAGGGGTATTTACATGGGTTTGCCTTGGTATCGTGTGCATACCGTCGTATTGAATGATCCTGGCCGTTTGCTGGCTGTCCATATAATGCATACAGCTTTGGTTGCTGGTTGGGCCGGTTCGATGGCTTTATATGAATTAGCCGTTTTTGATCCCTCTGACCCCGTTCTTGATCCAATGTGGAGACAAGGTATGTTCGTTATACCCTTCATGACTCGTTTAGGAATAACTAATTCATGGGGTGGTTGGAGTATCACAGGGGGAACTGTAACGAATCCGGGTATTTGGAGTTACGAAGGTGTGGCCGGCTCACATATTCTGTTTTCTGGCTTGTGCTTCTTGGCAGCTATCTGGCATTGGGTGTATTGGGATTTAGCAATATTTTCTGATGAACGCACAGGAAAACCTTCTTTAGATTTGCCCAAGATCTTTGGAATTCATTTATTTCTTTCAGGGCTAGCTTGCTTTGGTTTTGGCGCATTTCATGTAACAGGGTTGTATGGTCCTGGAATCTGGGTGTCCGATCCTTATGGACTAACTGGAGAGGTACAACCTGTAAATCCAGCATGGGGCGTAGAAGGTTTTGATCCTTTTGTTCCAGGAGGAATAGCCTCTCATCATATTGCAGCGGGGACTTTAGGTATATTGGCGGGTCTATTTCATCTTAGTGTCCGTCCGCCCCAACGTCTCTACAAGGGATTGCGTATGGGCAATATTGAAACCGTCCTTTCCAGTAGTATTGCTGCTGTCTTTTTTGCAGCTTTTGTTGTTGCTGGAACTATGTGGTATGGTTCAGCAACTACCCCTATTGAATTGTTTGGTCCCACCCGTTATCAATGGGATCAGGGATACTTCCAGCAAGAAATATATCGAAGAGTTGGCGCGGGGCTAGCCAAAAATCAAAGCTTATCAGAAGCGTGGTCTAAAATTCCTGAAAAATTGGCTTTTTATGATTACATCGGGAATAATCCTGCAAAAGGGGGATTATTCAGAGCGGGTTCAATGGACAGCGGGGATGGAATAGCCGTTGGGTGGTTAGGACATCCTATCTTTAGAGATAAAGAGGGGCGTGAACTTTTTGTACGTCGTATGCCTACTTTTTTTGAAACATTTCCGGTTGTTTTGGTAGACGGAGACGGAATTGTTAGAGCCGACGTTCCTTTTAGAAGGGCAGAATCGAAGTATAGTGTGGAACAAGTAGGTGTAACCATCGAGTTCTATGGTGGCGAACTCAATGGAGTCAGTTATAGTGACCCTGCTACTGTTAAAAAATATGCTAGACGCGCTCAATTAGGTGAAATTTTTGAATTAGATCGCGCTACTTTGAAATCGGATGGTGTTTTTCGTAGCAGTCCGAGAGGCTGGTTTACTTTTGGGCATGCTTCGTTTGCTCTGCTCTTCTTCTTCGGGCACATTTGGCACGGTGCTAGAACCCTCTTCAGAGATGTTTTTGCTGGTATTGACCCGGATTTGGATACGCAAGTGGAATTTGGAGCATTCCAAAAACTTGGAGATCCAACTACAAGAAGACAAGCAGTCTGATACAGGATTGCATTTCTATGTTATTTTTTTTTTCTTTATTTTGTTGATTTCACATAGGTTAACCGAAAAATCTTCTTCGCCTTTTCTTTGACCCTTTCTTTTTCTTTATCGGAGAGATAATCTCAAATAAATAGGTACGGAAGTTATAATTGTAAGTAAAGCACGATCGAATTTATGGAAGCATTGGTTTATACATTCCTCTTAGTCTCCACTCTAGGGATCATTTTTTTCGCTATCTTTTTTCGAGAACCGCCTAAAATTCAAACTAAAAAGACGAAATGATTTTTGATTATATCAATTGAAGAGCCTCCCAGCATTGGGAGGCTCATTACTTCAACTAGTCCCCGTGTTCCTCGAACGGATCTCTTAATTGTTGAGAGGGTTGCCCAAAAGCAGTATATAAGGCATACCCCGTAAAACTTACAAGTAAACCAGATATAGAGATGGCGACTAGGGTTGCTGTTTCCATTATTAGATAATTTCAAGAACAAAAAAATGGATCTCGGAAAAAGCGTTTATTTACAACGGAATGGTATACAAAGTCAACAGATCTCAATTAATACAAAATAGGATGTATGGCTACACAAACTGCTGAGGAGAGTTCTAGAGCTAGACCAAAAAAAACAGGTTTAGGGGGGTTATTGAAACCATTAAATTCAGAATATGGTAAAGTAGCTCCTGGGTGGGGAACTACCCCTTTGATGGGTCTTGCAATGGCTCTATTTGCGGTATTCTTATCTATTATTTTGGAAATTTATAATTCTTCCGTTTTATTGGACGGAATTTCAATGAATTAGATTCACAATAACCGCGAATTCTTAGCTTTTTCAATACAAAATAAAGCATTTCGGTTTTGGATTTTGATCTCATTCTATTTTTTTGTTATTGGTAGTTCGATCGTGGAATTTCTTTCTGTATTTCCGGAATATGAGTGTGTGACTTGTTATAATGGATCTTATTGATAGTACAGAGAGTGGGTCTGTCATCTTGATATAGATGGTTTTACCTCGTCGGATATTCATTCTCGTATCTGGAGCACGGAATAGATGAAATAGATCCAAAAAATATATATATTCACTATGATTCCTACTTAATATTCACACCCCGTGACCGGATTCCAAAAAAATTTCCAAAGAGTTATAAATCGAAATCTTTTTCTTTTCTTTTTAAACCCCCCTGTTTTATTTTGATCCAAGTAAAAAACTTTCTTTGGATTTTTCGTCATTATATCTATCATTCAATAAGTGATGATCCAATGGTTCTTACTCAGGGAATCTTTGGATTTCGTTTGAAGTTTTATTGAATCATCGCGGTTCGAGTATGAATCTGGGGTTTCCATCGATTCATAGGGTCTTAACAAGAGAATTCCTATCATTAATAAAGAAAACAAGAGTAAAGCTGCATTACACAAAAAAAAAACAAATCAAAGAAATAGGTAAATAGAAGATTCAAGAGGCCTGGAACGAGCAACTGAGCTGACTTGAAATTTGGGCATTATGACCACAAAAAAGAGCTTTCGGATTTTTGATTTTGACTCTTTCGTATTTTCCCAGAAGTGATAGGGGTTGATTACGAAGTTTCAAACGTTCTATTCCATATCCCCTGTAACCAAAGCAATTTTTGGGTTTTTTGTTTGAGCTGTACGAGATGAAATTCTCATATACGGTTCTCAGAGGGGGAGTCCCTTTGGTTTACCTATCTCAATAAAGTCTATGATTGGTTCGAAGAACGTCTCGAGATTCAGGCGATTGCGGATGATATAACTAGTAAATATGTTCCTCCTCATGTCAACATATTTTATTGTCTGGGGGGAATTACGCTTACTTGTTTTTTAGTACAAGTAGCTACGGGATTTGCTATGACTTTTTACTACCGCCCAACAGTCACTGAGGCTTTTGCTTCTGTTCAATACATAATGACTGAAGCTAACTTTGGTTGGTTAATCCGCTCCGTTCATCGCTGGTCGGCAAGTATGATGGTCCTAATGATGATCTTGCACGTATTTCGTGTCTATCTCACAGGTGGTTTTAAAAAACCTCGCGAATTAACTTGGGTCACAGGCGTGGTTCTAGCTGTATTGACTGCATCGTTTGGTGTAACTGGGTATTCCTTACCTTGGGACCAAATTGGTTATTGGGCAGTCAAAATTGTAACAGGCGTGCCGGACGCTATTCCTGTAATAGGATCTCCCTTGGTAGAGTTATTACGAGGAAGTGCTAGTGTGGGACAATCCACTTTGACTCGTTTTTATAGTTTACACACTTTTGTATTACCTCTTCTTACGGCCGTATTTATGTTAATGCATTTCCTAATGATACGTAAGCAAGGGATTTCTGGTCCTTTATAGAAAATATAGAGCCTAGATATTTGTAATCAAGCATTTCTCACTTGAGGAGGAACAATAGCATTTCATTGCTACAAATATGGATTATTGAAAAGAATAAGACATGTATTTGGATATTTCCCTTCAACTAGAACTATTTGTGTCAAATAACGAATACTATATTGTCTAGTTGAGGGGAATTCTCCGAAGAGAAAATGGATTATGGGAGTGTGTGACTTGAACTATTGATCGGGCCGCGCAGATGGATATATGCCCTTACTTATCTGCCACATTGAAATTTACAACCAAATGTGTCTTTGTTCCAACCACCCCGTATAAGCCCCATCCAGAGGATAGGCTGGTTTGTTTGAAGAGAATCTTTTCCATGATCTAGTATCATATCCGGCCATATCGTACATGAGCAGGCTCCGTAAGATCCATAGAATAAGTGATGGGCCCTAAGACAGATTTTGTTTTAGCTATTTGACTTACGTAATAGTATAGAAATGCAGCCATTTCCTCTGCATCAACCTGATTTAGGATACTATCGGAGTGAAACAAGGGGTCTAAAGAAGAGCAGAGGTTAGACTCTATTAGTAACAAGTAAATCCTTTGTATGGAATGGAAATTTTTGGGTTGGGGATAAAGGAAAATTGCAAGGTCTGAGACAACCCAGAAGGCGCTTGATTAGGATGAACTTTGTAAGCTTACTTGGGTATTGAGCATTTACGTGTAAGAACTAAATTCCTTGCAATGGGTAGTTGCAACTGCGAAAAACGGAATCCGGTCCATTTTTTATTACATGGATTCATTCATG